GAAAGATAACCCAAAAAATCAAAGGAATACTTGGATAACTGGTTTATATGGATTCTTCTTGGTTGAGACCATACATAAAAATGACATTGCCAAAAAAGGACAAGATAATATTTCCACTTATTCATCAGAAGAGGAGTATCTTTTGATGCCAGAATCGATTTTCCTTGATATCTAACATACTGTATAAAAGGATCCTTGAAAAACCATAAGTTAGTCGGAAAATCATTAGCAAAGACTTCAGGATATTTTAGTTTTTCATAAAAACGTATTCGCTCAAAAAGGATTCCGTAAGAGGTTAATCGTAAATGATTCGATTGGTTACGGAGAAAAAGTAAACTGGATTCGTATTCACAGACATAAGAATTATATAGGAACAAGAATAATCTTTGATTACTTTTTGCAAAAATGGAGTTTTTTGGAGTAATAAGAATAGTCCGATTATAATACTCGTGAAGAAAGAGCCGGAATAAATGCAAAGAAGAGGGATCTTTCACGGAGTAGCGAAGGGTTTGAACTAAGATTTCCAGATGAATGGGGTAGGGTATTAGTACATCGGATGCATAATTTAAATGTGGAAATTTGTCCTCACAAAAAGGAAATATTGAATGGATTGATCGTAAATTATAAGATTTTACAATTTCTGTCTCCTCTAAGGAAGATACTAATCGTAGGGAAAACGGAATTTCCACAATGACTGCAAATCCCTCCGATATCATTTGAGAATACAAATTTTTGTTGTACCCCAAAAATTTATTTTGATTAGAACCATTAACGGAAATAATAAAATTATTCTGTTGATACATTCGACTAATTAAACGTTTTATACTTAGTAAACTAGATTTCTTGTCATAACCTATGTTATCCAACAAAACGAATCTATTTAAACCACGATCATGAGCAAGTGCATAAATATACTCCCGAAAGATAAGTGGGTATAGGAAGTCATGTTGCTGAGATCTGTATAATTCTAAATATCCTTGAAATTCTTCCATTAAAAATTCAATTTGAATCAGAAAAGAAATAGGCGATTTATTGGGTTATCAAATGATACATAGTACGATACAGTCAAAACAAGGTATTTATAGTAATAAAAAACTAGATACCTTGGAAACAAGTCAACCTTAGCAACGGACTCTCTAGACCCCCCTTTCCATATAAAGGATTTATGTTCAGTTATAGGATAACAAGATAGTTAGAAGCCCTTTATTTTATCAACCCAATCGCTCTTTTGATTTTGAAAAAAAAAAAAATATCTTTATCAATATACTGCCTTCTTCTACACATTTATCTCTACCCCATAAAAGGGAATAGCGAATAGTTAGGACTCATAATAAATTTCTAATCCACTGGTCGGAAAAGCTTTTCCCGCATTAAGCACTAATATATTTTTAACGTCTAATTAGATGGGGTAATCATTCAAAAATTAAGAACAGAAGCTCGTTACTTTTTATTTCCCTAGAATTGGAGCCTCTAGTAAGGCTCTACCCATTTATTCACTCGACCCCCCCCCCCCAAAAAAAAATTCTTTTTTTTTAATTGAATTAAGCAATTCAAATACTATTTTGGACCTATTCAGTAAGAATGAAATATTCTCAGAATTATCCATTGCTACGACATGCTGCTTTTTCCATTCATTCCTTTCAGGATCAGTCGTGGTCTTACAAACTCTACCAAAAGGTATGGACGAATCTGTTGCTTCATACAAATGTGTAAAAGATGCTAGCCGCACTTAAAAGCCGAGTACTCTACCGTTGAGTTAGCAACCCAAATAAACAAATTCGAATGGGTAGATACAATCAGAATCCCAATAAATAACGAAATTGAATGGCACAACACAATCAAACAAAAAAAAGAAAAACGAGAACCCACTATGAAGATAATAAAAATGAACAAATCCGACGAAAATGCAAAAAATTTTCAAATATGTATAGACCGCCCCTCGCCTCTTTTATCTCTTATACTATCCATTAATTAGTATTAATTAGTATATATCGAGTTTTATTAATGAAAATGAGATTAATTAAAAGCTTAATCAAAAAAGGCTTCTTGTATGACAGAAAATCTAAGAACCTATTATTTGAATGAAATAAAATCTATGGAACAGGGATAAATAGACCCATTTATCCACGATCGGATTATATTTATTTGCTACACTGTTGTCAATATGAATATTGAGAAAAACATAAGCATCAAAAAGAGAAAACAAATTCTAAAATTGAACTAACAATTGTGATTTCAATCAATTAAAATGAATCAAATTATTTAATTTGAAATATAAAAAAACGAAGGACTTGTGTTGGATTAGCACTATATAATATAGGTGTAAGACTAAATTAAGGAAGACGGGGGAGAAGTAGAAAAAAATGAGGCTTATTCAATAACTAAAATAAGCTGGTTTAGTCTTTTGTTTTTTTTTGTTCATAGAGTTCCAACGAAAAAAATTCCATCGGGAGTAATGTCAAATTTTTATGTCTATAGACCCCATTACTTCTACTTCAATACGTCATTTCTTATTTATTCACTTATTTTATTAATAATTAATTGACTTTTGTTTGTTGATTAAGACGAAGTTCCGTAAAAACACCCGCCTTTTTTGAAATATCATGAACAGTTCCTGTAGGTTGAGCGCCTTTTTCAAGGAAGTATAGAATAGCGGGAATGTTTAAATAGATTTGATTCTTTATCGGATCATAAAAACCCACTTTCCGAAGATCTCTTCCCTCTCGTCGGGATCGAACATCAATTGCAACGATTCGATAAATGGCTCATTGGGATAGATGAAAACAATACCCCCCCCCTAGAAACGTATAAGAAGTTTTCCCCTCGTACGGCTCGAGAAAATTACGAATTATGTCTATATTCTATATATCGAATTACAATATCAAAATCAAATATATTCATAAAATCATCAAATTAATTATTTGAGTACCTTTTTTCTTATTCTTAACCAACAAAAAGAAAATTAGTCATATTTGCACCCTCATAACTCAAGTTGGATAACTCTGAAATAACTCAAAAGAAAAACCTTTTTGACATTTCATCTATTGAGCGGTCTCTAACCCGTTAATTGTCTGTCTTCTTTAGAAGACATTTTGATTCTTCATTCTGATCTAGTTGTTAAGACAATTGAAAACGGTATTTCCTTGTTCCAGGATCTTTGTCTTGAATCATTGGGTTTAGACATTACTTCGGTGATCTTTAAATCCTTTCAAAACGGCAGCAACATACCGTTTTTTGTGATTTTTTTTTATCAAAGAATCATACGAATGTTTGATTCTTGCATAATACACTTTACTTTTGATTTGATCAAAAGAGTTTTTTTTACCAATTTCAACAAACCTTCCTTTTGAATTGGAAATTTTCTCGAATAGGACCCTTTAAGTTTATGGATCGAAAATACACTTACGAAGTTGTTCCAATTTATTGATTGATACTAACCCTAGATTCTTGCCCCCGAAAAATAAATAAATACCTTCTACTCGAGCTCCATCCTATAGTATAATTATATCCCCCCCCCCCCAAAAAAAAAGAGAGTTACAGCGGAACAGAACAAATGATGTCGAGCCAAGAGCACTTTCATTCCTATATAATATATAAAATATAAAAAATGGTGGATGTAAGACTCCACAGTCGATCATGTCCTTCAAGTCGCACGTTGCTTTCTACCACATCGTTTTAAACGAAGTTTTACCATAACATTCCTTCAGTTTTGAACCCGTATGTAATTGATTCCAGTATGGAACCATGAATAATCATTGGTTCGGTTGGTACATAGTAATCTATCCCCTTCTCTTCTATAAATGAAAAAGGAGAGTCTCGGCAAGAATAAATCCATTTTATCCCGTTTTTTTTAGATTAATAGGGATTAATAGAATTAAATATTGGAAATTCTATAAAAATAATTTTTTTTTTCTATCTTTATATCATTTTAAATTTTAGAATATATTTTTTTTTATTGTAAAAAAAAAAAATCCGTTAACTAAATTATAACTAATACGAAGAATTGAATCTGTATCTTCAAGTAAGATAATAGTGATAGGATAAATTCAACAATTTCAGACTTCGTCAAGTACCAAGAACTCATAAGAGTTGCTTACAAAGATTTAATTGATTGAAAAATATCCTATCCGATAGGATTGATTTTTTTTATTTTGCATAACATAAAGTTGTAGAGCAGGGATCTTTCTTTCGTTTTTTATCATCCGTAAGAGAGAGAAATTTAGATTGGAGTAAAGTAAACCATCTGTGATTAAAAAAAGATAGATAAAAAAAACACTGACGTAGGGGAAAATTGAAATTTTATGTTGTTATTTTTTCATAAATATACTATGAAAATCGTTATTATTTAACGAATCACAAATGAATTCAATTTCATATTTCATATGCGTGTTATTTGAATTTAATTTGTGAAAAAGATATGATTCCGCGGGTTATTAAATAAAAAATAATAATCACATTCTATACCAACACTCTACTTTGAATAATAATAATACTAATACAAAAAACTGTTCGAAAAGACAATCTATTTTCGATTTATTATAAATTTCTTATAATATATATTATTATATGATATATATTTTATCATATATTAAACAAAATATATATTAATATTAAATATATTAATCCCATTCTCTAATAATCTAATAATATACAGACGGGTATGCTCTGGGACGGAAGGATTCGAACCTCCGAATAGCGGGACCAAAACCCGTTGCCTTACCACTTGGCCACGCCCCATTTATTTCTATTCGACACTAATAAACACTAATATTGGTACGGGTTATTCGTCAACTCCAGTCTAAATATCTATTATTTAGAAAATGGATTACTAGAATTTTTATACCTGTATACTATACATGTAGACATCAAATAAAACGGAATTTATTGATCATTACATATAATTCAATTAAGATATTGTACGAAAGTATGATTTATTCTATTCTCTTTTGATTTGAGATATGGAAGGATTTTTGATTGGGTAAGTTCAAATCAAAGAAAGTTTTTTTTTCTATCTTATTTTATTTTTAGTCATTTTTTTTCTTCTATAACAACAATACCATATTTTTAATAAAAAACTCAATCAAAATAAAATAAATACAATTATCCCCCCAAAAACAAAATGTTTGTTATGCTTAATATTTTTAGTTTGATCTGTATCTACCTTAATTCTGCTCTTTATTCCAGTAGTTTTTTCGTCGCAAAATTGCCCGAAGCCTACGCTTTTTTGAATCCAATTGTAGATGTTATGCCAGTAATACCTCTGTTCTTTTTTCTCTTAGCCTTTGTTTGGCAAGCTGCTGTAAGTTTTCGATGATATTTTTACTAAAGTCCCAGACAAATTCATAGAATTGAGAAAATCAGATAAGTCCTACACCCTCAATTCAAATACTGAAATTATTGTACAACCGCGACAAATCTGGATCACCCCACTTTATTTCTTGGTGTCAAAAGAAAAAAAGTAGGGTGTGTGGTATAAAAGTGGAGAATCTATTCTCTTTTTTCCTAAAAAAATCTTGGAGATTGTGTAATGCTTACTCTCAAACTATTTGTTTACACGGTAGTGATATTCTTTGTGTCTCTCTTTATCTTCGGATTCCTGTCTAATGATCCAGGACGTAATCCTGGACGTGAAGAATAAAAAAAAAAAGGTTTTCTTTACTTGATTTTTAACTGTTATTTAGTAAGATTTTATCTATGCTACTTCTTTAAACTATAAACTATTCATTTTTAACTATAAATAAAATAATAATAAAAAAAAGAGCTCGCGAGAAATTCGAAAGAAAATCCCAAGTCATCAACGAAAACGGAAAGAGAGGGATTCGAACCCTCGGTACAAAAAACTCGTACAACGGATTAGCAATCCGACGCTTTAGTCCACTCAGCCATCTCTCCTCCCAATTAAAAAGGATAATACTATGTTACATTATAGTTACTATATTACATTATAAAAAATAAGGCTTGAAAACGCCCGTCATAGTATATATTCTTATTTTTTTCGTAATTTTTGGCTTTTTAGTTCCACGGCCCGGCCTGGTCAGTACTTAGCCGGGCCCGCCCTTTTGTTCCAACAAATCATAAATAAAAAATTTGCTTGTTATTGGGATAAAAAAAAGAACTTTTTGAATTTCTATGATATATAATCAAATGATATCGAATCAAAGTCCCATTTCTTTCTTCGTTAGTCTTTTTATTCCGGTTAAATTAAATAAGAAAAAGGGAACTCTTGTTTCTTGACACAATCCATTTTTGTGTTATGGCTTAAGTTCGGGACAAAAACCTCGTGCAACAAAGCACTTGGTATTTAGTTATTAAAATGAAATGAATCCTCTTTTCCTAATCTCATTAGGTCCTCTGATACAAAAGGTAAACGCTTTAGTTTTCATGATTCTTTTCTGATCTTTTGTTTTCGTTTTGATTAGGGTCGACAAAAGGTCCATTTCTATACAATAATCTGATTGTAGCGGGTATAGTTTAGTGGTAAAAGTGTGATTCGTTCTTTAACCCCTTATATAGTTAAAGGGTCTTTCGGTTTGATTAATATTCATTCCGAACAAAAACTTTAGTTCTTAAAAGGATTGAATCCTTTACCTCTCAATGAAAAATTCGAGGAAGAATATACATTCTCGTAATTTGTTTCCAACAATCAATTTTTCATTGAAAAATTGGATTCTGAGATTACGAAACATAATTTTTTTTTTATTGGATCAATACTTCCAATTGAATGAGTATGAGTAAAGGACCCATGGATAAAGATAAAAAGTTTATTTCTAATCGTAACTAAATCTTCAATTTTTCATTTGTATAGGGGGAATTGAAGCGAAACAGCTATTAAACAATGTCTTTGGTTTACTAAAGACATCGAGAAATTTTTTTAGCTCGGTGGAAACAAAATGCTTTTCCTAAGGATTCTTTCAAATAGAAGTAGAGAACGAAGTAACTAGAAAGATTGTTAGAATATAACCCCCTCTTTTTCTATAGGGATCGTCTAGAAAGCAGGTTGTTCTGAATAGATTCAGACATAAAAGCTGACATAGACGTTATGGGTCGGATTTTCTTTAGTTCGTTCATGTTTGAATCTGGGAATTTCTCCATCTTCCATAAAGGAGCTGAATGAAAACAAAGTTTCACGTTCAGTTTTGAATTAGAGACGTTCAAAATGATGAATCAACGTCGACTATAACCCCTAGCCTTCCAAGCTAACGATGCGGGTTCGATTCCCGCTACCCGCTTTTACTTTATCATTATAATCTTTAATATTCTAAAAATGAAATCTTTTTATGAAATATTTTTGATTTTTAATAAAAAATTGGAATGAATCGAATTAATGTAATGCATATTGAAATTAATGTAATGCATCATTGACTTGAATACTAAATTCTTGAAATTCTTTCAACTATTTTTCCGAACAAGAAATATGAAAATTGGAGTGAAAAGCGTCCATTGTCTAATGGATAGGACAGAGGTCTTCTAAACCTTTGGTATAGGTTCAAATCCTATTGG